TTGAATTAACTGAACAGGCGGATACAAAAGGAATTCAAATACAAATTGCAGGGCGTCTTGACGGAAAAGAAATTGCGCGCGCCGAATGGATCAGAGAGGGCAGAGTTCCTCTACAAACCATTGGAGCTAAAATTGATTATTGTTCCTATCCAGTTCGAACTCTATACGGAGTATTAGGAATCAAAATTTGGATATTTGTAGACGAAGAAAAATAAGACTTTACGTGTCTTTAGAGTCTACACATTGATGGAAATGAACCAAACCAGGAACGAACTTTTTGGATGTTCAATCAAAATAAAAATGAGAAATTCCGGAATTCTATAGGGTTGAATAAAAATTAGATTTATTTTTTATTTATTTTTTTTATATAATTGCTATGCTTAGTGTGTGACTCGTTGGTTTTTTTTGGGCTAGGATTCAAACCAATGTACGGTCCTGTAGTATGAACTAATAACTATAGCGCTAATAACCAACTCATTGCTTCGCATTATCTGAATCCAAAGAACCAGTCAAGATATAATATATTGATCATATCGTTGTAGCAACTGAAATTTTTTTTTTTCCAGAAAAACAAAAACCCAATTTGATTATTGGTTGTGAAGTTATATGTTGTGACGAAAAATATAAAAACATGCGGATAAATCGAAGGATGAGAGAAAGAGAGAAATAAAATATCAACGATATAGAATTCGAATATGTAAGGATGTAAGGTCTGTGAGTCATCTCATAAATAACAGTGTAATACAGCATCAATAATGATTCATCCATAATTATATGAATCTGCTCATATAACAAAAAAATAAAGAGCCTCGAGCCAATAAAAACTGAGAAAATTGACTTAAGAAAAAATTTAATTACTGACTCCGTTGGAGAATTCAGACCTAACCATTAATCGAGAAGCAATGGAAACGACGGAACCCGTGAATAAAGAAGATTCTATTGGAAATGAATCTTAATGATTTATTGGGTGGGATGGCGGAACGAACCCGGGAACTAAACTAGTCTTTTATTCGGAGAGGTCATGAACTAACCCTACAACTGAACTAGATATTGAAAGAGTAAATATTCGCCCGCGAAAGTTTGATTTTATTGGATTGATTAATTTTGATCGACCCGATCTAGTAAAAGGCAAAACAAAATAAAGATTTTTATAATGGTAAAAAAATAGATTAAGATTAATTAGATGAAATTTCGAAATTTCAAAGAATACTATGCTTCAGTATATTATTCATTAAATCCCTGTATATCTTGATAAAATCTTTTTTAGTCCTTTCATTTGTGAGGAGCTGGATGAGAAGAAACTCTCATGTCCAGTTCTGTAGTAGAGATGGAATTGAGAAAGAACCATCAATTATAACCCCAAAAGAACAAGATTCCGTAAACAACATAGAGGAAGAATGAAAGGAATATCTTATCGAGGTAATCATATTTGTTTCGGCAGATATGCTCTTCAAGCACTTGAACCCGCTTGGATCACATCTAGACAAATCGAAGCAGGGCGACGAGCAATGACACGAAATGTACGGCGTGATGGAAAAATATGGGTACGTGTATTTCCAGACAAACCTGTTACAGTAAGACCCACAGAAACACGTATGGGGTCCGGGAAAGGATCCCCCGAATATTGGGTAGCCGTTGTTAAACCGGGTAGAATACTTTATGAAATGAGTGGGGTCGCTGAAAATATCGCTCGAAAGGCTATTTCAATAGCGACGTCCAAAATGCCTATAAGAACTCAATTCATTATTTCTGGATAGGAAATGTCGAACCAAAGAAAAAAAATCTTGGGTATAAAAAAATGCGGGTTTATTTTTTTTTTTACTTCGACCTTTCAGTGCTTTACTTTAAATTAAACATTAAAAAACCGATTCAAAAAACGATATGATTCAACCTCAAACCCATTTGAATGTAGCGGACAATAGCGGTGCCCAAGAATTGATGTGTATTCGAATCATAGGAGCCAGTAATCGTAGATATGCTCATATTGGTGACGTTATTGTTGCTGTGATCAAGGAAGCAGTACCAAATATGCCTCTAGAAAGATCCGAAGTGATCAGAGCTGTAATTGTACGTACTTGTAAAGAACTCAGACGCGATAACGGTATGATAATACGTTATGATGACAATGCTGCAGTTGTCATTGATCACGAAGGAAATCCAAGGGGAACTCGAGTTTTTGGTGCGATCGCCCGAGAATTGAGACAGTTGAATTTTACTAAAATAGTTTCATTAGCGCCTGAAGTATTATAAGATGAGACCGCGCTATATCCATAGTATTAAAATACAATAGATAAATACAAATTTAGTAGAGTATGTCTCACGCATATACTTTTAATAATTTTCATAAAAAAAAAAGAACACGTTGATTATATCAAAATTCGAAAGCAACAAAATTTTGAGTTTATCATGGGCAAGGACACTATTGCTGACATAATCACTTATATACGAAATGCTGATATGAATCGAAAAGGAACGGTTCAAATAGCATATACTAACATCGCCGAAAACGTTGTTAAAATACTTTTGCGAGAGGGTTTTGTAGAAAACGTCAGGAAACTCGTGGAAAACAAAAAAGAGTTTTTGGGTTTAACCCTACGACATAGAAGGAATAGGAAAGGACCGTATAGGCCCATTTTCAATTTAAAACGAATCAGTCGCCCCGGTCTACGAATCTATTTTAACTATGAACGAATTCCTAGAATTTTAGATGGGATGGGGATTGTAATTCTCTCTACTTCTCGGGGTATAATGACAGACCGGGCGGCTCGACTAGAAAGAATCGGCGGAGAAATTTTGTGTTATATATGGTAATTATTCTTCTATCCGAATTGTATTTGAAGCTTACTTTTGCGTTGTGAAAAAAAGGGGGGATTCCTCGAGGTTTAATTACTGAACAACTTACTAATGGTATGCTCCGGTTTCTGTTAGATGGTTTAGCTAACGAAGTAAGGATTCTAGTTATGTTTCGGGAAAGATCTAACCTAGTTTTATACATATACTACCGGTGTATCCGGTGTATATAGTTAAAATTGAAGGAAGTCGTTATGATTCATATGATTCAAGGGGAGGGCGTATATTTTATAGACTACACAAAGGGATTTGAGTGAGTAGGTTATTTTTCAACACTTCTTTCAGGGGGATACAATTCCCGCTTCAAAAATTTCAAGAAACTTCTTTTCTTCCAATAAGTCATTTAAGGCATAACAATTATGAAAATAAGGTCTTCCGTTCGGAAAATTTGTGAAAAATGTCGACTGATCCGCAGGAGGGGACGGATTATAGTAATTTGTTCCAACCCGAGACATAAACAAAGACAAGGATAATCTTTTGAAAAGGGACTCTAGAAAGGAACCGATGAACAAATAAAAAAAAAGATCGGTTTTGACATGAAATGGATATATCCATAGATCTCTGACTTATATTTATGAAATGATCAAATATGGCAAAATCTACACCAAGAAGTGGTTCACGTAGGACTGGACGGATTGGTTTGCGTAAAAGTGGACGTCGAATACCAAAGGGCGTTATTCATGTTCAAGCAAGTTTCAACAACACCATTGTGACTGTTACGGATGTACGGGGTCGGGTAATTTCTTGGTCCTCGGCCGGTACTTGTGGATTCAGGGGTACAAGAAGAGGTACGCCCTTTGCTGCTCAAACTGCAGCAGGAAGTGCTATTCGAGCAGTAGCGGATCAAGGTATGCAACGAGCAGAAGTCATGATAAAAGGTCCTGGTCTTGGAAGAGATGCAGCATTACGAGCTATTCGTAGAAGCGGTATCCTTTTAAATTTCGTACGGGATGTAACCCCTATGCCACACAATGGTTGCAGACCCCCTAAAAAAAGACGGGTGTAGAAATAGAAGAGATTTCAAGAGAAATAAATGACTCAACGCAACGATCTGACAAATAATATTACTATGGTTCGAGAGAAAGTAAAAGTATCTACTCGTACACTACAGTGGAAGTGTGTTGAATCAAGAGCAGACAGTAAGCGTCTTTCTTATGGACGCTTTATTTTGTCTCCACTTATGAAAGGTCAAGCCGACACAATAGGCAGTGCGATGCGAAGAGTTTTGCTTGGAGAAATAGAAGGAACGTGTATTACACGCGCAAAATCTGAGAAAATCCCACATGAATATTCTACCATAGGGGGTATTCAAGAATCGGTACATGAAATTTTAATGAATTTGAAAGAAATTGTATTGAGAAGTAATCTTTATGGAACTTGTGACGCCCTTATTTGTGTCAAAGGTCCCGGATATATAACTGCTCAAGACATCCTCTTGCCACCTTCTGTGGAAATCGTTGATAAGACGCAGCACATAGCTAGCCTAACAGAACCCATTGATTTTTGTATTGGATTACAAATCGAGCGGAGTCGAGGGTATAATATAAAAACGCCAAATAACTTTCAAGACGGAAATTGTTATCCTATAGATGGTGTATTCATGCCTGTTCGAAATGCGAATCATAGTATTCAATCTTATGGGAATGGCAATGAAAAACAAGAGATCCTTTTTATAGAAATATGGACAAACGGGAGTTTAACTCCTAAAGAAGCACTTCATGAAGCCTCCCGGAGTTTGATTGATTTATTTATTCCCTTTCTCCAGGCAGCAGACGAAAACTTACATTTAGAGAACAATCAATACAAGGTTACTTTACCTTCTTTTACTTTTCATGATAGATTGGCTAAACTAACGAAAAAGAAAAAAGAAATCACATTGAAATCGATTTTTATTGACCAATCAGAATTGTCTCCCAGGATCTATAATTGTCTCAAAAAGTCCAATATACATACATTATTCGACCTTTTGAATAAGAGTCAAGAAGACCTTATCAAAATTGAACACTTTTGCCTAGAAGATGTAAAGCAGATAATGGACATTCTATAAAAGAAATAGAAAAGCATTTCACAATTGATTTACCGAAAAGAAAAATCAAAAAAAAAATTAAATCAATTGAATTTATTGCAATTTTTCTATTCTTTAGAAAAAA